AATAAGATGCCTGAATAAAGGGCTATTTTGATAGAATAGATTATGTAAATTATTACTCTTATTGCATAATATAGAATTAAACTATAACTAATAAAATCAAAATTTATGGTGCTTCATACACTAAAATGCAAACATAAAGAAAGATAAGCTAAATAAAGCTATTAGGTTCATACCCTGAATATAGAATATATAATTCTTCTCTCTAAATGAATAAAAGCAAAGTATTATTCTTCTCCATCATAATTTTAAGAACCGGTCTAACAGTATCCTCAAACAATTGAATAAGAATATGAATGGGACTAGAAATTAATATTATATCATTTATACCTTTAATTATAAATAAATACAATAAAAATAGATCAACAGCTGCAATAACATATTTCCTTATTCAAAGATTAGGTAGATTAATGTTTTTATTTTCAATATTAATAAAACAACAAATTGAACTATTTAATGAATTAATAACCTTAAGATTAATAATTAAATTAGGTAGAGCCCCATTCCACATATGAGTTCCAGAAATTATATCTAAATTATCATGATACAGATGCCTAATATTATCAACATGACAAAAAATTGCACCCATTAGAATATTAATTAATATACAAAATAACAACACACTAATAAATATTATAATCTCCCTGTCAGCTACAATAGGAGCTATTGGTGGAATTAACCAAACATCGTTACGAAAAATTATAGGATACTCATCAATTAATCATTTAGCATGAATAATAATAAGAAGAAGAACAAATTCATGAATAATATACATTATAATTTATAGAATTATAATAATAATAATTTGCTATTTATTTAATTATTACAATATATTATTTATTAGCCAAATAAACAGAATAAATATAACAGGGGGGGAAAAAATAAGACTAGCATTATCTATACTAAGAATAGGAGGATTACCCCCATTCCTGGGATTCTTACCCAAATGAATAGTTATCCAAAACATAATTAATGAAAAAAACTTCATAACCATAATCATCTTAATCATAATAAGTTTAATTACATTAATATATTACACTCGAATTATAGTTAAAATAATAATTATAAGAGCATCAACTCAAAAATGAATTACCCATAAATCCAAAACCAAAATTAACTTAATAATTATCATCACAAATTCAAGACTACCTTTAATTATAATTATAAATTTTAAATAATTATTAAAGATATTAAAGCTTTAAGTTAATAAAACTATTAACCTTCAAAGTTAAAAATATAAATAAATTTTAAGCTTTAGGAAAAATTCCCACTTTAGAATTGCAGTCTAATATCATAGATTGACTATAAAGCCATAACTGATAAGAGGTTATACACCATATATAAATTTACAATTTACCACTTAAAATCTTCAGTCACCTTATCAATAATTGAATAAATGATTATTTTCAACCAATCACAAAGATATTGGAACGATATATTTCATATTTGGAATATGAGCCGGAATAGTAGGAACAGCCATAAGATGAATCATTCGAATTGAATTAAGACAACCAAGATCATTCATCGGAGATGATCAAATTTATAATGTAATCGTAACTGCCCATGCATTTATTATAATCTTTTTCATAGTAATACCCGTAATAATTGGAGGATTTGGAAATTGACTAGTACCCCTAATAATCGGAGCACCCGATATAGCTTTTCCCCGAATAAATAATATAAGATTCTGATTACTCCCACCATCACTAACACTGTTATTAATTAGAAGTTTAGCAGAATCAGGAGTAGGAACCGGTTGAACAGTTTATCCACCTTTATCCAGTAATATTGCCCACAGAGGAGTATCAGTAGACTTAGCCATTTTTTCACTACATTTAGCAGGAGTATCCTCAATCCTAGGAGCAGTAAACTTTATTTCCACTATTATTAACATACGACCCACTGGTATATTACCAGAGCGTATTCCACTATTTGTCTGATCAGTAGGAATTACAGCTCTATTATTATTACTATCATTACCAGTACTAGCAGGAGCTATTACTATATTACTAACAGATCGTAATTTCAACACATCATTTTTTGATCCGTCAGGGGGGGGTGACCCTATCCTATATCAACATTTATTCTGATTTTTTGGACACCCAGAAGTTTATATCTTAATTTTACCAGGGTTTGGATTAATTTCACATATCATTAGACAAGAAAGAGGTAAAATTGAAGCCTTTGGAATTATAGGAATAATTTATGCAATATTGTCCATTGGATTACTAGGATTTATTGTATGAGCACATCACATATTTACAGTAGGAATGGATGTAGACACTCGAGCCTACTTTACTTCAGCAACAATAATTATTGCAGTACCAACAGGTATTAAAATCTTCAGATGATTAGCTACTATACATGGAGTAAAAATCACATATACTCCCTCCACTCTATGGGCTCTAGGGTTCGTATTCTTATTTACCATTGGAGGCTTAACAGGAGTAATTCTAGCTAATTCATCAATTGATGTGTCATTACATGATACATATTATGTAGTAGCTCACTTCCACTATGTATTATCTATGGGGGCTGTATTTGCCATCATAGGAAGATTTATCCAATGATATCCTTTATTTACTGGGATAAGAATAAACCCAAAATGATTAAAAATCCAATTTATAATTATATTTACAGGAGTAAACCTAACTTTTTTTCCACAACATTTCCTAGGACTAAGAGGAATACCTCGACGATACTCTGACTATCCAGACAGATATATAAGATGAAATATTATTTCATCAATAGGATCAACAATGTCAGTAATAGGAACAATAATATTCTTAATAATTATATGAGAAAGAATAACTGCAAAACGAACTATCTTATTTAGAGAAAATATAACATCCAGATTAGAATGAATACAAAAAATACCCCCCGCAGAACACTCTTATAATGAATTACCTATTATCAACAAATAAATCTAATATGGCAGAAATATATTATGCAATGAATTTAAGATTCATAGATAAAGACTAATCTTTTATTAGAAATAGCTACATGAGGTAATTTATCAATACAAAACGCCAATTCACCTATTATAGAACAATTAACATTCTTCCATGACCATGTAATAATAATTTTAATCATAATTACAATAATTGTATCATATATTATAATTACAATAATAAAAAACAAAATAATTAATCGATATTTATTAGAAGGACAAACAATCGAATTAATTTGAACAGCTGCACCAGCAATTACACTAGTGTTTATTGCATTACCATCATTACGATTACTATATATAATTGATGAAATTAATAACCCAATTATAACAATCAAGGCTATTGGACACCAATGATATTGAAGATATGAATATTCAGATTTTAACAACATAGAATTTGACTCATATATAAAACCAAATAATGAATTAGAAAATAATGAATTCCGATTACTAGATGTAGATAACCGAACAGTACTACCAATTAACTCACAAATTCGAATCCTAATTACATCAGCAGATGTAATTCACTCATGAGCAATTCCTTCACTAGGAATTAAAATCGATGCAGTACCAGGACGACTAAATCAAGGAACCATTACAATAAACCGAACAGGCCTAATATATGGACAATGTTCAGAAATCTGTGGAGCCAATCATAGATTCATACCAATCGTAATTGAAGGAACACTAATAAAAAACTTCACCAAATGAATTAATAAAATATCATTAAGTGGCTGAAAACCTTAAGCATTGGTCTCTTAAACCAACATATGGTATTAATTACCCTTAATGAATAAATTAAGATTTTAGTTTAAACAAAACATTAACTTGTCAAGTTAAAGATATTTAAATAAAAATAAACCTTAATACCACAAATATCTCCCATATGATGAGAAATTCTTTTTATCGAATTTATATTATTACTTATAATTATATTAATTATAATTTATCATAATAAAAAAATAATAAATAATAAAAGACATTCCCTAAATAATGTTTATAAACAAATAATTTGAAAATGATAAGTAATTTATTTTCAACATTTGATCCAGCAACTAGAAACTTAATATCAATAAACTGAATAAGATCAATAATTAGACTAATCATTATACCCTTACCTTTTTGAATATTATCAAACCGATTAATAGCAATATTTAATTTATTAATTAATACCCTACACAAAGAATTCAAATTACTAATAAATAATTCAAAGGGTTTAACAATTATAAGATTAAGATTATTTTTATTTATTATAATAAATAATATAATAGGATTATTACCTTACATTTTTACTAGATCTAGACATATAACATTTACTTTAACAATAGCATTACCTTTATGAATCAGATTCATAATATTTGGATGAATTAATCACACAAACCATATATTTGCCCATATAATGCCTATAGGCACTCCTTCAATACTTATACCTTTTATAGTATTAATTGAAACTATTAGAAATATTATTCGACCAGGAAGATTGGCAGTACGTTTAACCGCAAATATAATCGCTGGACATATATTAATAAGATTATTAGGAAATAATTCAATCAACTCTAATAGATTATCATTAATAATGATCTTTGTCATTCAAATAATATTAATAACATTTGAAACAGCTGTGGCTTTAATTCAAGCTTATGTATTTTCAATATTAAGAACATTATACGCTAGAGAAGTTATATAATATGAAAATAAAGCACAATCACCCCTATCATTTAGTAGACTATAGACCATGACCTCTTACAGGATCAATTGGAAGAATAACCTTAACTACAGGAATAGTAGTATGATTTCACACAAATGAAATATACTTATTTTATTTAGGTGTAACAATCTTAATAATGACAATATTCCAATGATGACGAGATATCGTACGAGAAGCAACTTACCAAGGAAAACATACAATTAAAGTAACAGAAGGATTAAAATTAGGTATAATTTTATTTATTATCTCAGAAGTATTCTTTTTCATTTCTTTTTTCTGAGGATTCTTCCATAGAAGATTATCTCCTACAGTAGAAATTGGAATAACATGACCCCCTAAAGGAATTCAAGTATTCAATCCAATAGAAATCCCCTTATTAAATACTATAATTCTATTATGTTCTGGAATCACTGTAACATGAAGACATCATAGAATAATAGAAAGAAATCATTCACAAGCAAAAATTAGATTAATTATTACAGTTATATTAGGCTTATACTTCACTATACTTCAAGCCTATGAATATATAGAATCCAGATTCTGTATTAGTGATTCGGTATATGGTTCCAGATTCTTTATAGCTACAGGATTCCATGGAATACATGTAATTATCGGAACTACATTTCTAATAGTTTGTCTTATACGTCATATAAAATTTCACTTCTCTAGAAATCATCACTTCGGATTTGAAGCCGCTGCATGATATTGACATTTTGTAGATGTAGTATGATTATTCCTATATATTTCAATTTACTGATGAGGAAGATAAAATAAAATCTATTTAGTATAAATATTATATTTGACTTCCAATCAAAAGATCTTTAATAAAGAATAGATAATAATAATATTAATAATAACAGCATTATTGGCTATAATCATTCCTTTTATGTTAATCACAATTTGTATAGTAATTTCAAAAAAATCTTTAATAGACCGAGAAAAAATATCCCCATTTGAGTGTGGGTTTGATCCTATAAGATCAGCACGAACCCCTTTCTCAATTCAATTCTTCCTAATTGCAGTCCTATTTCTAATTTTTGATGTAGAAATCGCCATTTTATTACCTATAATTATTACTTTAAAATGAAGAATAAATATAATATGAATTATATCCATAACCACATTTATAATAGTCCTAATTTTAGGACTAATACACGAATGAAAAAATGGAATACTAGAATGAATATAAAATAGGGTTGTAGTTAAATTAACATTTAATTTGCAATTAAAAGATGCTATAATATAGCCATCCTTAAATAATGAAGTAAAATTTACATTTAGTTTCGACCTAAAATTAGGTTATTAATAATTAACCCTTATTTATAATTAATTGAAGCCAAATTAGAGGCCTTTCATTGTTAATGAAAAAACTGATTATATATTAATCCAATTAAAAGGGAAAGCAGAAAGCTAAAAGAAGCTGCTAACTATCTTTTATAGCGGTTAAAATCCGTTTTTCCCTTAAATTTATATAGTTTAAACATAAAACATTTCATTTTCAATGAAAAAATAAGTTATTACTTTTTAAATATTTAGAAGGTTTACACCTATAATAATAGCTTCAATATTATACTTTAAATTAAGATATCTAAATATACAATAAATAATAAAATTAATATAATAAAAATAAATCTTAATAATATAAATTTAAAATTATTATTCTGATAAAATATATTATATTTGCTTAAATAAGAAAAATAATTAAATAAACTAGAGGAAACCAAATATTCACCCCAACCATGATCTATAAAATTAAAATAAAATTTAGAAAGATTTAAAGAATAAGATCTAAAAACAGATGTTCTAAAATAAGGTATAAACCATATAGACCCTAAAAAGGAAAATAGTAAAGAATTAATTAAACCAAGCAATAAATTAGAATACTTTATCAAAGAAAATTCATATCCCAGCCAACCCCCTAATACAATATAAAATAAAGGCATTAATTTATCAAAACTAGAAAAAATAAGTAAAGAAGGATAAGGAAAAATTAACCATGACAATAAACTACCCAATAAAACAGATAATAAAGTTAAACTAATTATAGATAATATTATATAAAAGTCCTCAAAATAATTACGACAAATAAATAAACCATTATAACCAGTTATACAATAATAAATTAAACGTAATCTATAACAAGTAGTCAATCCTACTGAAATAAAATATAAAATATAAATAAAAAAATTAAAATTATTATAAACAGAAAATTCCAAAATTATATCCTTACTATAAAACCCTGTTAAAAAGGGTAATCCACAAAGTGATAATCTAGAAATACAAAAACAAGTACATGTATAAGGTAAATAATTAAATAAATAACCTATATAACGAATATCTTGACTATCATTTATACAATGAATAATAAGACCTGCACATAAAAACAATAAAGCCTTAAAAAAAGCATGACATAACAAATGAAAATAAGATAATAAAGGAAAACCAATAAATAAAATCATCATTATTATACCCAACTGACTTAAAGTGGATAATGCAATAATTTTCTTTAAATCATATTCAAATCTAGCACCAAGACCAGATATAAACATAGTTAAACAAGAAATTAATATAAATAATTTAGTATCTATTAATAAAATAAAATTACTTCAGCGAATTAATAAATAAACCCCAGCAGTAACTAAAGTAGAAGAATGAACTAAAGCAGAAACAGGAGTAGGAGCTGCTATGGCAGCAGGAAGTCAAGAAGAAAAAGGAATCTGAGCACTCCTAGTAAAAGAAGCAATAATTAACAACAATGAAACTCAGCCATATCAGTTATAAAAAAAATCCACATAAAAAAAATAATTTCAACCCCCCGTATTAAAAAATCAAGAAATAGATAATAAAATACAAACATCTCCTACACGATTTGTAATAACAGTCAATATACCAGCATTATAAGATTTCCAGTTATTAAAATATACAACTAAACAGTAAGAAACTAATCCTAATCCATCCCAACCCAATAAAATACTAATTAAATTAGGACTAATAATTAATAATATTATAGAAAAAACAAATAACAACACCAAATAAAGAAAACGAGTTCTATATAAATCGTTTATTATATAAGAATATCTATACAAGATTACTATAGAAGAAATAAATAAAACACACCCTATAAAAATTAAAGATATTCAATCAAACAAAAAAGTTATAAATAAGCCTGAAGAATTAATAGATAAAGATTCTCAATCAATAAAAATTATATAATCAAAAAAAAGAAAAAGAAAACCAAGCATAAAAAATAATAAAGAGAAAAAAAGAATAATTAAAGATCAAAACTTATATAAAATTAAATTATAAATGAGTCTAAAGAAAATAATTTCACCTATAATACCACAAATTATAATTCTGTATTAAACTATTTAAACCCTACAAAAATAATGAAAAAATATCAAACTTTAATAATAAGATATTAAGAGGTAATCAATGAAAAATAACTAATAAATACTCCCGAATCCTAATAGAAGATAACTTTAACAAGCCAGAATAAAATATACCATGCTGAGTTATAGAATACAAATAAATACTATAACAGCAACTAATAAAAGAAGATATCAATAAAAATATAAAAGAAACATAATCCCAGCCAATAATTCTAATAATTAAATAAATTTCCCCCAATAAATTAAGAGAAGGAGGAGAAGATATATTATTACAACACAATAAAAATCAAAATATAGACAAACTAGGTATAAAAACAATTAAACCCTTATTAATAATTAATCTACGACTATGAGTACGTTCATAAATTATATTAGCTAAACAAAAAAGAGCAGAAGAACAAAGACCATGACCTAACATTATAATTAAAGAACCAATAAAACCAAAATAATTGGAAGTTATAATACCACAAATAACTAAAGCTATATGAGAAACAGAAGAATAAGCAATTATTGATTTAATATCAACTTGACATAAACATAATAAACCTACCATAAAAGAGCCATATAAATTAATAGACAAAAATAAATAAGAATATGAAATAGAATAATTAGATAAAAAAATAAATACACGAAACAAACCATAGCCCCCTAACTTTAACAAAACACCAGCTAAAATTATAGAACCAGAAACAGGAGCCTCAACATGAGCCTTAGGAAGTCAAAAATGAACAAAAGTTATAGGTATCCTAAATAAAAATGCCAATACCATAGACAAATAAAGATAAAAATTAACAGGAATATTAATTAATCAAAAGTTTAAAGTAAACACATTAGAGTAAATATAAATAATACCTAATAATATAGGTAAAGATGCAAATAAAGTATAAAATAAAAGATAAAATCCAGCAGTAAGACGTTCTGGCTGATATCCCCACCCGAAAATCAAAAAAAGGGTGGGGATAATAGTAGATTCAAAAAATAAATAAAATAGTAACAGGTTATCAACGCTAAAAGTTAAAACTAATATTAATAATAGAAAAAACAAAATAAATAAAAATTCCCTAACTAAAAAATTACTGCTATAAATAACAAAACTAGACATAATTATCAAAAACACTAATAAAAAAGTTAATCTAATTAAACTATAAGATAGTACATCAAAACCAAAAATCCCTCTAATCATAGAAAAAAAACTATAAGAATTAAAAAAAAATATAAAATATATAGATAAGAATATAATTATATATATGAATAATCATCAATAAGATATTAAAGGGATTAAAAAAAATATAAATAAAAAAATTTTTATCATGTTAAAACTGATATACTTGATAAATAATCATTACCCTGATTACGAACTAACATAACTAATAAAGATAAACCTAAGGCGCCCTCACAGACAGTAAAAACTAAAAAAATCAAAACAAAATATAACTCAAGCCCATAAAATAATATAGTTATAAATATAATAAAATAAGTTGATAAAACTATAAATTCTAAACTTAATAATGATAATAAAATATGACGTCGAGTTGAACAAAAAATAACAACACTACAAATTATAAATATAATTAATAATAAATTTATACTAATAAGTTTTAATAGTTTAAACTAAAAATAATGATTTTGTAAATCATAGATGGGATATACCTTTAAAACTTCAGTAAAAAGAAAATTCTTATTTTAAGTCTCCAAAACCTATGTTTTTATTAAACTATTTACTGTATGATTTGATTAATAACAGCTATAACATCTATATCTATGTTGATAATATTTTTAAATCACCCCCTAAGAATAGGATTACTACTAATTCTACAAACAATTATTATTACATTAATTACAGGAATAATTGCAGGATACTTTTTAATATCATACATTCTTACAATTATTATATTAAGAGGGGCATTAGTTCTATTCATCTATATAGCAAGAGTAGCTTCAAATGAAATATTCCATACACCAATTAAACTAATAATTATATTTACCATAGTTAATTTAATTATACCCATTATCATTAATAAAAATGAAGATAGAGAAAATAGTATAATTAATATTAATTATTCAATAAAAATAGATACACTATCAATAATAAAATTATTTAGACAACCATCTGCATACATTACAATTCTTATAATTATATATTTGTTATTTACAATAATTGTAGTATCTAATAATGTTAATATTAATGAAGGGCCTTTACGTATTAAAATTTATGAATAAACCATTACGAAAAATTCACCCACTAATCAAAATCACTAATAATTCTCTAATTGATTTACCTTCACCATCCTCAATTTCCTTATGATGAAATATGGGATCAATATTAGGAATCTGTTTAATAATCCAAATTATCAGAGGAATCTTTTTAGCTATACATTATACAGCCAACATTGAAATAGCTTTCAATAGAGTAATTCATATTTGCCGTGACGTAAATAATGGATGATTAATTCGATATACCCATGCAAATGGTGCTTCCCTATTCTTCATATGCTTATATTTACATGTAGGACGAGGAATATATTATGGATCCTACAAACTTAAAATTACCTGAACAGTGGGAGTATTATTACTATTATTAACTATAGGTACCGCTTTCCTAGGATATGTATTACCTTGAGGACAAATATCATTATGAGGAGCTACTGTAATTACCAATCTACTATCTGCAGTACCTTATTTAGGAGATACTCTAGTAAAATGATTATGAGGAGGATTTTCAGTAGATAACGCAACACTAACCCGATTTTTTACTTTACATTTTTTATTACCCTTCATTATTACTGCAATAGTAATAATCCATTTATTATTTTTACATCAAACAGGAAGAAATAATCCTTTAGGATTAAATAGAAATCAAGATAAAATTCCCTTCCACCCATACTTTTCAATTAAGGATACAATAAGAATTATAATTATTATAATAATATTCTCAATATTAGTATTATTAGAACCTAATATATTAGGAGACCCTGAAAACTTTATCCCCGCAAATACAATAGTTACACCCCCTCATATTCAACCAGAATGATACTTTCTATTTGCTTACGCTATTTTACGATCTATCCCTAATAAAATAGGAGGTGTTATAGCAATAATTTTAAGAATTATTATCATTATTTTACCATTAATCACCAACAACAATAAATTTATAGGTTTAACATTTTATCCATTAAATAAAATCTTATTCTGAACATTCACAACTACTATTATTATACTAACATGAATTGGAGCCCGTCCAGCAGAAGAACCTTTTATTATAACAGGACAAATATTAACAATAATCTACTTTAGTTACTTCATCATCAACCCTATTATATTAAAAATATGAGATAAAATAACTGATTAGTTAATAAGTTTTAGAAAACATGTATTTTGAAAATACATAAAGAAAGTTAAATTCTTTCATTAACTTATCTTTATACTTAATTTAATGAATTAATTACTAAGGCCATAAAAACATAATAAACCTACAAAAAAAAATAAATAATTCAAAGAAAGAGGTAAGAACAATTTTCATGTTAAATGTATTAATTTATCATATCGGAATCGAGGAAGAGTTCCTCGAACTCAAATAAACCAAAAAACAATAAAAGTGATCCTCAAATAAAAAAAGAAAGACCAAAAATCACCCCCTAAGAAAATAATAACAGTTAATATTCTCATAAAAATAATATTTAAATATTCTGAAAGAAAAATAAACGCAAAGCCCCCTCCACTATACTCAACATTAAAACCTCTTACCAACTCTCTTTCACCTTCAGCAAAATCAAAAGGAGAACGATTAGTCTCAGCCAGACAAGAAGACAATCAGCAAAAAAATAAAGGTAATGAAAAAAAAAGAAATCAACAATAATTTTGATAATTTATAAAATCAGTTATATTAAAACTATAAACAAAAATAATAAAATTTAATATAATTAAAGATATTCTAACTTCATAAGAAATTGTTTGTGCTACCGACCGTAAACCCCCTAATAAAGCATAATTTGAATTAGAAGACCAACCAGATAATAAAACACCATAAACCCCAATACCCGTACAACATATAAAAAATAAAATCCCTAAATCAAAATTATATAAATTAACTACCATAGGATATAATCTCCACATAAAAAAAGAAAGGAATAATATAAAAATAGGAGATAAATAATAAATAATAAAATTTGAAATATAAGGGATTCTAGATTCCCTAAAAAACAATTTTAAGCCATCAGAAAAAGGCTGCAAAAGACCTATATAACCTACTTTATTAGGACCCTTACGAAGCTGAATATATCCTAAAATCTTACGTTCCAATAAAGTTACAAAAGCCACAGCCACTAATATTCTAATTAAAACCAAAAAATAAAATATAATAATTACTATCTGCGATTTAACATCACATAAATAAATTCTAAATTTATCGCATTTAATTTCTGCCAAAATAGTATTAATAATAATCAATAATTATATTATAAATATTATAATTGGTCCTTTCGTACTGAAATATAAAATTTATTTAAAGATAGAAACCAACCTGGCTCACGCCGGTCTGAACTCAGATCATGTAAAATATTAAAGGTCGAACAGACCTAGTAAATAAGCTTCTACACCTAATACTTATTTTAATCCAACATCGAGGTCGCAAACTCCCTTATCGATAAGAACTCTCCAAGAAAATTACGCTGTTATCCCTAAGGTAATTTAATCTTTTAAATCCATAAAATAGGATCATAAATATACTATTCAATAAAATATAAATAAAGAAAGTTAAATAAATTTCCCTGTCACCCCAACAAAATACTTTAAAAAATATAACCAAAAAATAACCAAATATATTATATAATATAAAGTATAAAATTCTATAGGGTCTTCTCGTCCCTTAAAATCATTTTAGCTTTTTAACTAAAAAATTAATTTTACAAATTTTATATAAAGAAAGTTAATATTTCATTAAACCATTCATACAAGTCCTCAATTAAAAGACAAATGATTATGCTACCTTTGCACAGTCAATATACTGCGGCTATTTAATATTAATAATATCATTGAGCAGGTAAGACTTAATATAAAATAAAACAATAAGCCATGTTTTTGTTAAACAGGTGAATATTAATTTTGCCGAATTACTATATATAAAATTAAAATATTACTAATTATATCATTATTAATATTAATTTTTAATTAATTAATAAATCTTGATAAAAAAATAAACCTACAAAAAATAAATATAATAAAATATAAATAACTATAACGAAATAAAAACGGGTGTTACTAACCCTATAAATTATAAATAATTTAAACAAGTTATATTAATATTACAGAGCTAATCCCCTATAACATTAAATTATCAAAAAATTTAAAATAAAATATACAAATATCTTAATAATTCTGAATTAAATTCAATTCTCAAGAAACCAGATATTAATAAATGAATAGCATATAACCCCTAACCTAATTTTATTAATTATTATATAACATAAAATAACAAATTAAGATATCCCTTATTATTTCGGGAAAATTATGTATAATTAAATTTTTATGGATAAACCCTGATGCAAAAGGTACAAAACAAAATTTTACTTCAACAAAAATACATAAATTTACCTTCACAGTAAAATTAACTATAAACAACAACTATTTTATTCATTAAAAAATACTAAAAATTAAGTTATTTCTATAAAACAAATATAAATAAGAAAATAATTAAATAAGAAAATAAATCAGATTAATTTGAATCGCACAAATATAACTATTAATGTAAATAACAACTATGCCTAGCAATAACCTGTATATTTCCAAGTTCACCTTCCGGTAAACTTACTTTGTTACGACTTATCTCATATTAATAACGAGAGTGACGGGCGATATGTACTTAATCTAGAACAAATATCATAAATAATATATAATATAAATTACTACCAAATCCAATTTCACCTTAATAAATAAATATAAAGATCCAATAATAAATATAAATGTAGCCCATCTCAACCCTAATATAGCTAAACCTTGACCTGATATAAATTTTTAAAAAATAAAAGAGAATATTCCTAATAAAACACTCTAAAACAGAGGTATATAAGCAAAAAATTAAGGTAAGATTTAACGTGGAATATCGATTACAGGACAGGCTCCTCTGGAATGATAAATTACCGTCAAATTCTTTTAATTTAAAGATCTTAACTATTAATACCAATGAAATAATTTTACATTTCAAATAATAGGGTATCTAATCCTAGTTTAAAAAAAAATTTCATATATTCTAAAACCCAATAAAGTTTAAAATTCAAATTTCACCTAAGAATAATAAAATATAAAATCAACAATAAATTATAAATACAAATCAAATAATATTAATTTTAACTAATTGTATAACCGCAGTCGCTGGCACAATTTTGACTAGTTAAATTAAAAATTAACTTTATCCTAAGTAATTAGAAAAAAAATATTAAAAACTGCTATAAAAATAAAATTTCCCCCTTTAAGAATGAAAATTCCAGTATCGCAAAAACTCACATGTAAAATCATCAATTAATTAATATAAAAAAATAGAATCAATTTCAATTATCAATAATAATAAAAATAAGTCGGTGGCACAAGATGAATCCCTCCTATCTCGTCCCTCCTATACGACCTCTCCCGGTCCCCCAGACTCCCGGTAGGAATAGCGCAGCATGAAATTATTTTCTTAGTTAGGTAAAGTAATATATAGGTTACATATGCATAGATAATACCATGTGTTCGTAACTATTATAATACCCTAATAGCCGGCTCTAGTGATATCGCGATAAATCTTTGAATGTTTTTCTCTTTATTTATATTTTATTATATATATAATTAGCTTATTCAATCTTTAATTATCTATTCTCACTGTACCAGAATCTACCTAGTTTATAAATACTCCCATCTACTATTTTCCCCCCCTGACGGATACTCCGGCCCGGTGGCCTCCCCCCTGCATACTAGAACCTCGTATAATATATTTATAATTATCCCCCGACAATTAAAAATTATTAGATTAAAGGATTTTTCACAGAAAGAACCTACATGAACTGATTTTTTAAATCATAAAAACGAAAAATTATTCGTTGGCTCAAGTTTATTATCGTATTACCAGACAATTAACAAACTCCCAAATAATATAAATTTAATTATAAATAGGGTATTAAGAGAACTTGTCCCCAAAATAAATTATTTTATTTTTGTAAAAAAATATACACCATAACCCCCCTAAAAGTGTATATTAGATTTTCAATAGCTATCGCTTGTTTTATATTACTCGAATATTAGATTTTCAATAGCTATCGCTTGTTTTATATTACTTGAATATTAGATTTTCAATAGCTATCGCTTGTTTTATATTACTCGAATATTAGATTTTCAATAGCTATCGCTTGTTTTATATTACTTGAATATTAGATTTTCAATAGCTATCGCTTGTTTTATATTACTTGAATATTAGATTTTCAATAGCTATCGCTTGTTTTATATTACTCGAATATTAGATTTTCAATAGCTATCGCTTGTTTAAAAAAGTATGTCCCAAATTAAAAATATTAATTTTTTACAAAAAAAACAAATAAGATTTGATT